CCCTCCTCCACTAGTACCAATAGGCGGCACATAGGGGAAGAAGCACTACGCCTAGGAATCAACAATACGAAACCCTTGTTTTCAAATATCTCTTTATTCCTTTTCCTTGTTTGGGATCGGGACTCCCAAAAATGGTTGGGACAACAAACATCCATCTCGTTCGTACTTTGGATACCCGTGGAACCATTGAAGGCTGTTGAAGTGACTAATTCCTTCAAATAAAATCTTAAACTAAAAAATAGAAAGAATAATTAAGGGGCGTTGAGGACAAAGAAATTGCTGGAGTTATCTTTTTATCTAGTACCAACGTGCTTGATGTTAAGAAAAGATCTTTTGCAGGAAGGTTGGCTAGAGATTTCTTGTAAAAACACTAGCCCTGCTTAGTTCATAATGAAAAAATTTCAATCTTTTTTCATTCTTAATTCTATAGTATAATTTTCATTATGCACATAAGGGAGGAGCCGTATGAGATGAAAATTTCACGTACGGTTTTGGAACGGAGATTCTTTTAATCGAATGACGACCGTAACGGATGTCGGCTCAATCCGAAGGAAATTATGCGGAAGCTTTACAGAATTATTATGAAGCTATGCGACTGGAAATTGATCCCTATGATCGAAGTTATATACTCTATAACATAGGCCTTATTCACACAAGTAATGGAGAATATACGAAAGCTTTGGAATATTATTTTCGAGCCCTAGAACGAAACCCGTTCTTACCACAAGCTTTTAATAATATGGCCGTGATCTGTCATTACGTGCGACTATCTCCACTATAGAAAGAAAAATAAAGGGAAAATACGCTAGTAAATACTAGAAAAAACAAAAAATACGGGCTTTCTACATATGTATCGTACCAAATACGATTTTTATTAGCTGTAGCAAAGAAATAAACTTTATAGAAGCCAAAATATGAAGAACTAAAATGCCTAGATACTTTTTGATTCTATGGATAAAATATTGAATTGATAGAGAAAGCGCCGTAAAGATCAATTAGCGAAATTTTTGGCCGATACAATAATAACTGCTTACTTTTACTTATCCAGAATATGAGATAAACATTAGGAATCAATTTATGTAATAGAGTTGATCCCCTACGGTATTGAGCAGCGGTGTAGCATCAAATCCCAAAGAAAGTAAGTCTTTCTTATTCTGAAAGCCTTTTTCAACAATTCTATATCTTCCTATATCTTCAAAGATTGTATCTAAAATATAGAAATGTAGAGATTATAAATACAATATTTATATATGATATATGAAACCGGGATAGTTACCTTTAAGAAAAAAGGTAGAATGCCTCTGCTTTATTCTTCTGAAGGTGGGAGAAAAGATAAAACTAATTCTTTTTTTTATTTCAATAAAAAAAAAGAAAAGTAAAATAAAAGTTTGAAACTTTTGTAATTAACCTCTTTTGGTTAGCTCGAAAAATGGGACGGCAAAAGAAAAAATTGACTGTCGATGAGCGAGCCGTATGAGATAGGAAACTCTCAAGTACGGTTCTAAGGGAAGGAAGTTACCCTCCTATTCCGCCCGTGGAGAACAGGCCATTCGGCAGGGCGATTCTGAAATTGCGGAGGCTTGGTTCGATCAAGCCGCTGAGTATTGGAAACAAGCTATAGCACTTACTCCTGGAAATTATATTGAAGCACAGAATTGGTTGAAGATCACAAGGCGTTTTGAATAAGAATACTTTAATTCTTTTTTATTTAGAATTTGTTCTATAATTCTCATTTTCTATTTATTAGAACTAGTTAAGTTATTAAAATTCGATTCAGTGTTTATTGTACCTATCAGTCAACTAAAACAGATCATTTTTGGGAAGAATCAATCAAAGAATTTCATCATATCCTTTCTAATATCTTTTTAAACATTGTTCTATTTCGTCTCTTATTTCCTAAGATAAACGATACACAGATAGAGCAGAGAATCCATATATTTGGTTTTCTGCTACTAAAATAAAATGAATAAAAGAAACTTTCGAATGAAATGAATAGATACCAGGTTGTTTCTTAGGAATGAATAATGGCTCTTTACGTGATTGTGAATCTAATTGGAAGAGAATAATAAATATATTTTATGTAAGACATAAAAGAGCTTCGTCTAGAAACTTATAATTGAGATATGAATACACTAGATTGCACAAAAATAAGGTTTTTGCGCCAATTAAAAGACCATAAAAGGTTTTGAGAGGGTTAAAAAAGGTCCGTTGAGCGCCTCCTGGCTATGTCATAATAGATCCGAACACTTGCCCCGGATCGACTTCCATATCATAATTGCTCTAGTAAATAACTAAAGTTAAAGTAGATAGATGGGAGATAGAAGAGAAAGAAACTAATTTTAAGCATCTTTCATAGGTTCTTACTTTACTCGTGGCAGGTTTCTTTGTATGTGTTGTCCGGAAAGAGGAGGACTCAATGATTATTCGTTCGCCGGAACCAGAAGTCAAAATTTTGGTAGATAGAGATCCTATAAAAACTTCTTTTGAGGAATGGGCTAGA